CGGCTATTTGTTCTCGAATCGCACCTGCTCCACTAGAAATTTCTCGATTTCGAAATGCATCGAAACCTTGAGTAGTAAAAAATAGTGGGATGCTGTATTTCCAGGATTGGATTTCATATTCGAATGAACCTCGTAATCGTAAGAAAGTGGGTTTTTTAACGACGGGTCTAGCAAACGAAAAATTTGGATAGGATCCAATAGGATCTCCCCCTTTTAAAATCGGACATGAAAGTTTCCTTTCATCCGGCTCAAGCAGTTACGCCCAAGATAAAGGGATTTCCGATTTCAAATTCTATAAAACGGATAATCCAATAGTCTAAAAAAAGTTGTTTACTCTTTACTCAAGTTATCAATAAAGACCAAACAACTTTTCACTGTTGATGCATTCCTCTTCTCAATTACGACAGAAAAGAAATAGAAAATTCTTGAGTAGTCTATACCCCCTTTCGAATGAGGACTCCCTAAAAATTTTTAATTAAAGGGAGTATTCCGGAATTCATAAGAGATTTCCTTGTCTATTTTATGTATTATTCCATTTGATCTTTTAGGTCCAGACTTTACCTCGACGGTTATGCTACGATATACTTAAGCCTATATGCGATGGATAGACTTCCGCAACCATTATATATTATATATTTGCTTATTTACACATAATCTTCGTTCTTTCTAAAAGAAATAGAATAATGAATTCCACAAGAAGTCTTTTTTTTTTTTACGAGGTGTAGAGCTATAAACTTATATTTCTTTGTTACTGAATCGACCATAGACCCATTCCCTTTTTAATTGGGGAATATTAAATATACCCAAAATTCTGAGCTTCATGTTACTCACTCCCATAGACATGTCAGATCCGGGACATCCCAATTCAATTGAATGGAATGACAGTTTATCGTTCATAATCTGTACAATAAAAAATTGGATCAAATCACACATCGCAATAAACTAGACCTTCTAATTCTTTAAGAGGTTTATCTAAAAGATTCGCGATATAACTAGGAAGACGTTTCAAATACCACACATGGGTTACTGGGCATGCCAGTTTTATATAACCCATTTGATATCTACGTATCCGAGAATCAACAAATTCTACCCCGCATTGTTCGCAAAATTTTTTTTTGTCTTTTTTATCTCCGATCACTCGATAATTTCCACAAGCACAAATCCCACTTTTTACAGGCCCAAAAATTCTTTCACAAAATAATCCATCTTTTTCAGGCTTATTGGTTTTGTAATGAAATGTATAGGGTTTTGTTACCTCGCCAACTATCTCTCCATTAGGTAGAATTTTTTTTGCCCAAGCAATTATTTGTTGAGGAGAAACTGATCCAATTCGGAGTTGTTGATGTTTATATTGATCAATCATAGAATAAAAATTATGATTCCGTCCAATTAAGCTTCCTTCCTATGAATCCGGAAGTTCTTCTCAGATACAAGGAAATGATTCAGTTCCATAGCCAAAGATCGTATTTCTCGAACGAGCAATCGAAAAGATTCTGGAGCGTCCACAGGTTTCGGTATTGTTCCGCCAATGATCGTAGTCGCGAGTACTGCTTGGCGAGCTTTAATATGATCAGATTTATAAGTAAGCATCTCTTGCAAAATATTAGCAACACCAAATCCCTCAAGGGCCCAAACCTCCATCTCACCTACACGTTGTCCTCCTTGCTTGGCCCTTCCTCTAAGGGGTTGCTGCGTAACAAGTGCATAATGCCCACTGGAACGTCCATGTATTTTATCATCAACTTGATGAATTAATTTCAAGATATAAGGCTTTCCTATTATAACAGGCTGTTCAAAAGGATTCCCTGTTCTTCCATCAAATATTCTGCTTTTGCCCGGATACTCGGGTTCAAATATCCACGGATTCGATGTTTGTTTACTGGCTTCATATAATTCAGAAAATACTAGTTTTCTAGAAGCCTCTTGCTCATATCTCTCATCAAAAGGTGCTATTCGATAATGTCTATCTAGCATATCCCCCGCTAATCCGAGTGAGCATTCAAATATCTGTCCTACATTCATTCGTGACGGCACCCCTAATGGATTGAAGACCATATCAACAGATCTTCCATCTTGCAAATAAGGCATATCCCGTCTAGACAAGATTTTTGAAATGATACCCTTATTTCCATGTCTCCCGGCCACTTTATCACCTACTTTAATTTCACGTTTTTGTAAAATATATATACGAATAGTTTCCGGATTATAATTCGAACCCCTCTTTTTTTGGATCCATCTCACATCAATAACTCGACCCCTACCGCCTATAGGTAGTTTTAGACAAGTTTCCTTTGAGGAGGATACCTGAATTCCAAGTATAGCTCGTAATAATCTATCTTCCGGGGCATACGATGATTCTTGCACCATTTGAGGCGTTAGTTTACCCACTAAAATATCTCCTGTCTCTACCCAAGATCCCAGTATCACAATTCCATTTTTGTCTAAATTTCGAAGTAAATGGGCTTCTAGGTGTGGAATTTCCTTAGTGATTTTTTCAGGA